GACCCATGCTACGAGTTGTCTCATGCCATAAATAAACCCGGACACTCAAGAAATCCGTTGGACAAGCGGATTCACATCTCTTACAACCTACACAGTCCTCTGTTCTTGGAGCAGGAGCAATTTGCTTAGCTTTACATCCGTCCCAAGGTATCATTTCCAATACATCTGTGGGGCAGGCTCGTACACATTGAGTACACCCTATACATGTATCATAAATCTTTACTGAATGTGACATTGGATCTATCAATTTTTTGAACGTTATCAATTTTCGATCTGGTAAAATCAGTAGTAACTGAATCATATATTGTAGACACCAGACGAATCAGTGGTTTACCAGAATTTTTTTTTTTAATTTAATAATCAATCTACTTCTGGATCTGGTCATGAGAATGAGAGAGGTCCAAGATACTTTGATTTATTACGTTTCAGCAAACATGGTCATACGAGTTATACACGACACGCTAATTCTAATTGATAAATATTCTATATATCTGTGTTTATTTATATCATTACGACTATTTATTCAACAAATTCGATTGATTGATACGAGTTGATTTTCTGTTACGATAGATCGACGAAACAATAGCTGGCCCAATAGCTGCTTCAGCGGCTGCAATAGCTATAACAAAGATCGAGAAAATGTCTCCTTTTAATTGTCGACTATCAAATAAATCAGAAAATGTTACGAGATTTAGATTAACCGCATTCAGTATAAGCTCAAGACACATAAGTGCTCTAACCATGTTTCGGCTTGTGATCAATCCATAAATACCGATAGAAAATAAATAGGCACTCAAAATAAGTACATGCTCGGTCATCATTGACCAACTCCTCATCAATTGAGATTGATTTCAATATGAACAACAATACAATTTAACCGATTTGATTGACTAGAATATAACAAGTACGGAAAAAAGAAAGGTATTAGTAATGGATCGAACTCAAACCCATTCAATTTAATATATGAACAATAGAATATCAAAATGGAACTGAAGGGAAATTGATGTCATAATAGTAACACAGAACAAAACACGGCCTTATTTATTTTATTTGATTTTTGATTTCTAATTCTAAGTATTTATTACTGACGAGCCATAGCAATTGCACCTATCAAAGCAACTAAAAGAATTATAGAAATGAGTTCAAATGGAAGATAAAAATCTGTTGATAAATGAATTCCAATTTGTTGAACGTTACTTGTCAGGTCCTGCTCTATAATCTGGTTTGATCTTGTAGTCCAAATAATCCCGTACCATGACGTATCTGAGATAGTAGTAATTAGTGAAAAAAGAATACTTGTACAAACCAGTGAAGTAACTCCATCTCCAACTGTCCAAAGATATAAATCCTTGTAATATTCTGAACCATTCATGAACATCACAGCAAATACGATTAAGACATTTACGGCTCCCACGTAAATAAGGAGCTGTGCAGCAGCTACAAAATAGGAGTTAGATGGAATATGGAATAAGGATATACAAACAAGAACCAATCCTAATGAAAAGGCAGAATAAATTGGATTGGTAAGTAATACCACCCCTAGGCCTCCTAATATAAGACCTGATCCTAGAAATACTAAAAGAATATCATGTATTGATCCAGGTAAATCCATTATGTGTAAAATAAGAGATAAATAAGTTGAAATATTTCATTTTCATGACCTTACTGACCGGGCCAGGAAAAAAGAGGTTACCCTATCTTTCTTTTTTTTTCTTGTATATGCCTAATTGAATTGAATCTTAATGTGGTGTGGATTGATGTAGATACAGTTATTGGAACAATCCCGCTTTTGTATCCGAAAGAGTAGTTGAAATTTGATATTTCGAAATCATCACGGATATATGAATCTATTCTAAATCCAAATCAAGCCGTGATTCTCACCAATCAATAGTTATGTTTTGTAGTTACTAACCAACCAAAATGAAAGAAACTTCGCTTCTTTAGATCAAAACGGAATCTTAGTAATTGGTAATCGTTCTTGAATCAAGGGGGTTATCCGTGGATATTTTTATTTGAGTCGAATTCATAATTGTTCGAATTGTGTAATCGCCAATTACTGACATTGGTAACCGACCCAAAGCAATTTGATTATAATTCAATTCGTGACGATCGTAAGTAGAAAGTTCATATTCTTCAGTCATTGATAAACAGTTTGTTGGACAATACTCGACGCAGTTACCACAAAATATACAGATTCCGAAATCAATACTATAATTAAGCAATCGTTTCTTTCTAATATCTGTTTCCAATCTCCAATCAACAACGGGTAGATCTATGGGGCATACACGAACACATACTTCACAAGCAATGCATTTATCAAATTCAAAGTGGATTCGACCGCGGAAACGCTCTGATGTGATCGATTTTTCATAAGGATATTGAATAGTTACAGGTAAACGATTCGCGTGGGATAAGGTAATCATGAAACTTTGACCAATGTACCTTGCAGCTCGTACTGTTTGTTGACCATAATTCATGAACCCGGTCACCATAGGGAACA